TAGATGGGAGAATAAGAATTGAAAAAAAAAATATTGGATTTTTAATGTATTTCATCAATCTAAGTGGAATAAACAAACTGGATTCCTTGTTGGTTAGTCAAATTCCAACGAAAACCACATAATTGAAAGAAATGAAATGTCCGAATTTGAGATTTATATGATCAATAAACTAAGGTTTTGTTGTTATCGACCATGGAATTCGACAGAAGCAATGAGAAATAGATACGAATAAAGCAGGATTAAGGGGGGAAATAAAAAAATAGTAGAGAAAAGTTATACAAAGTTATATAAAAATCACTACCCCCCCTTGGTATTTCTTTAATTGAATTTCGTTTGATTAGGTCGAAGTTCCTTAAAAACTTCTGCCTTCTTTAAAATATCCTGAACAGTTCCTGTAGGTTGAGCACCCTTTTCAAGGAAATATAGAATAGCAGGAACATTTAAATAAGTTTGATTCTTCAGTGGATCATAAAAACCCACTTTTCGAAGATCTTTTCCTTCTCTTCGGGATCGAACATCAATTGCAACGATTCGATAGACGGCTCATTGGGATAGATGTAGATGAACAATACCCCCCCCTAGAAACGTATAGGAAGTTTTCTCCTCGTACGGCTCGAGAAAAAATGATTTGATTCTAAGTTTTGTCTATGTATGGAATTCTAATAAATGACAAATGAGCCTATAAAATCAATTAGACTATGATTTAAGTCTTTTTTTTTCTTCTTCCTTCCTGAAAATGAAAAAGAAACCATTCGTACTCATAACTCAAGTTGGATAACTCTCAAATAGCTTAAAGGAAAAAATCTTTAATAAATTTCATTTATTGAGTGGTCTTTACCCCCTTTTGTTTGTCTCGTTTAAAATTCTATTTTGATTCTTCAGTCTGATCCAGTTATTGAGACTATCGAGACAATTAAAAGGGTGTTTCCTTGTTCTGGGATCCTTTATCTTTGTTTTAAATCATTGGGTTTAGACATTACTTCGGTGCTTCTTAATCCTTTCAAAATGGCAGCAACATACCCTTTTTTGTGATTTCTCTTTCTATCAAAGAATCCTACGGACAGTTGATTCCCGCGTGATACACTTTGGATCGAAAACGTTTGATCAATTCCAACAGGTTTTGCTTTTGAATTGGAAACTTGCTCAAATTGGATCCTTTTCATTTCTATCTCGAAGATATATTTACGAAGTTGTTCCAATTTATTGATTGGCATTAACCCTAGATCCTTGCCCCCGAGAAATGAAAAATGAATTAATCCTTTCCACTCGAGCTCCATCGTGGACTATTTACAACCCAACAAAAAGAAAAAAACGAAGGGTTCGAGTGGAACAGAACAAACGATGTCGAGCCAAGAGCACCTTCATTCCTATATAAATATAAAATAGCGGATGTAAAAATCCACAACGGATCTGTCCTTCAAGTCGCACGTTGCTTTCTACCACATCGTTTCAAACGAAGTTTTACCATAACATTCCTCTAATTTGGAACCGGTATGGAATTGATTCAATCATGGAATCATGAATAGTCATTGGTTCAGTTGTACATAGACATCGCGTAATCTATACTTTTTCTTCTATATATGATATGTGTAAAGATTTTTCTGAAGAAGTCTTAGCAAGACACCATCTTTAACATATATATAAAGAAATAGAAATAGATAAACGAATAAATAAGTTCTTTTTGAGTCTGCTACTTCAAGTGACTCAATAGGATAGATTGACCTATTTCCTACTTTTTGAGTACCAAAAATTCAACTTACAAGGAATCATTCCAAATTTTTATTAAAACTATTTCGAATGGAAAAAGGTTCCTATTTAGACATCATTAAAAGATAAGTCTTTTTTTTTTTAATTGACCCATCACTGATTTCAAATAGATAAATAGATCACAGAAAAGAAGAAAGAAATCCCATTTTTTTTTCATGAGATGGATAAAAAAACTGATGTAAGGTAAGATTTGAATCTTTATTCTTTTCATCTGATTGCGAAAATCCAAATCGAAAAAATCGAGAGGGGTTTTCGTATCTATCAGATAGACTGAACAATTGTCACTGTTATAGATATTCTATAACACTTAATTTAACTAATTTTAGTTTAAAAAATTTAAGGGATCCCAAACCTTTTTCACAAAAACCGAAAGACTATTGTCATTGAAATAGAACGATACATATAAGCTAAACATTTCCTCATTTTATATGCATTTTGTTTAACATGGGGTTGAGTAATATTTCAATAATCGAATCTTGTCATAAAGTGAATAAAAGGGATAGGATAAATCACCCCTGCCTCAATCCAATCGTTACATAGATTTACAATTCTTCATTATAGCCAAACAAAAAAAATACCTAAATAAAATAAAAAAACGAGATTCAAAGAAAATACATCGATTCCATAACATATAAACATATATAAATATGTTATTTGATCATTTGTTAATGAGATTTGGACAGATACAGATATTTAAATTAATACTGATTATCTCCTATCCACTCCCCTATTCTTTCTATGGGAATGATAGAGCAAAAAAAAAGGAATCCTGATCCGGTATGGGAAATGACTTGTCTAGTTACAAAGACAAACAATAAGTCCAAATTTAGTCAAGCTTTAGTCTAACCCACTAAGAGACTTAGTCCTATTGATTGAATTTAATTAGTATCAAGAACTCGCTCTTGTTTCGAATTCAGAGATCTCGAGAAAAATCTAATTACTAATTAGACTCCCTCATTTACGGGATAAATAATAAGAGATAGGGAATATAGATTCTTTTGCATCTCGATTCAAAATACATCCATCGTTGAAAATTCAAATAGATATGGGATGGAAAGTTTTTCCAAGTAACTAACTTCCCTAAATATCAAAGGGAATGAACATATGATGAAAAGCCCACCCAACTTTTTTGAATTCAAACTCTTTTGTTTTGATCCATGTTCTCATCTTACCTGATAAAAAATAGATTCAGGTCCAGATGCGTGTCATTTGAACTCGATTCAGTTCAGTTTGTGAAAAAAGATATGATTCATATAAGATATAAAAGAATCACATTCCATCTAAAATTAGACTTTAAACAGAAAGTTGTTCAAGAAAACAATCTTTATCTTTATTCGAAAATTTTTTAAAAATGGATATGGCTCTGGGACGGAAGGATTCGAACCTCCGAATAGCGGGACCAAAACCCGTTGCCTTACCACTTGGCCACGCCCCATTATCAATTTCTAATCTACACTAAGAAACAATAATATTGTTATTGGTTGTTTGTCAACTCCAGTCCAAATATCTATAGAATAGATTATTACTAGGATTTTAATCTATATAGATATAGAATTCAACTAAATTTATTGATCATTACATATAATTCAATTAAGATATTGTATGAAAGTATGATTTCTTCAATTCTCCTTTGAGAATTGGAGGATTTTTGATTGGGTGGGTTCAAAGAAAAAGAAGGATTTTTTGTATACCTTACTTCCTTTCTTCCTTTTTCCTTATATCAATAACTCAATCAAAATCAAAATGCAATTATCTCCAAGAACAAAATGTCTGTTATGCTTAATATCTTTAGTTTGATCTGTATTTGTCTTAATTCTGCCCTTTATTCGAGTAGTTTTTTCTTCGGCAAATTGCCCGAAGCCTATGCTTTTTTGAATCCAATCGTAGATGTTATGCCAGTCATACCTGTGTTTTTTTTTCTCTTAGCCTTTGTTTGGCAAGCTGCTGTAAGTTTTCGATGAGATCCTTAATAATATCCTAGAAGATTCATGATTTCTTCGAGAAAAAATTCTCTAACAATTGATAAAACCAGATAAGTTTTAGAGTCTGAACCCTCGATTCACACATTGAAATTCTTGGATAGTCGCCATAAATCCGGCTTACCCCACCCCATTTCCTCCTTTTTTTGACCCTTTTCCAGTGAAAGACCCTAACCCTATTATATTAATTCTATTAGGGTCTCCCACAATATCGAATTTGGATATGAAAGAAATTTTTGTTAATGAAAAACTCTTATTCCAAATAAATTTCTGACAATTCATTTCTATTTCTAGAAAAACCTCATTTCTTGGTGTCAAAATAGGATATGTGGTAGAAAAATGGAAGATCTATTCTCTTTTTTTTTTTTCAAAAAAAAATCATCTTGGAGATTGTGTAATGCTTACTCTGAAACTCTTCGTTTATACCGTAGTGATATTTTTTGTTTCTCTCTTCATCTTTGGATTCCTATCTAATGATCCAGGACGTAATCCTGGACGTGAAGAATAAAATCCAAAGGGTTTTTCCTTGGTTAATTTTCCAATTTTCTTAGGATTTTTTCTATTCCACACGTTTAACTAAGATTTCAAAAATTTGAAAAATAAATAAATAAATCAAGTCATCAACGGAACCGGAAAGAGAGGGATTCGAACCCTCGGTACGAATAACTCGTACAACGGATTAGCAATCCGACGCTTTAGTCCACTCAGCCATCTCTCCCAATTGAAAAAGAGAATTACTACATTACACATAATGTAAGGAGTCTTTCTTTCTCTATTCTATAGAGATATACAAATCAGGAATTTCTTTTAGATTAGATAAAGGAAGGGCTCGAACGAGCCTATAAATAAAAAAAGAAAAAAGAAAAATAAAGAAAAAAAAAGAAGACATCTTTGTGTTGATTTTGTTCGAAAGGCCCTTCTTATTCTGATGGCCTGGCCTGGTCAGTACCTAGCCGGGCCCCTTTTTTTGTTCCAACGAATTATAGATAAATAATGATTTATTTGATTTGAAAACAAAAATGCTTGTTATTTATTATATTCAATTGAATATAAAATATTCAAGCAACAACAAAAAGAAGAAAGACTATTTACATTCTTTTTCTTTTTCTATTTGAATTTTAGTTTCATTTTCGGAACTAAAAAGGAAACTATCGATTTTTCCACAATGCATTTTTCTGTTATGATTTTAGTGTTTTTTGTGATCCGTAGCTATCAAAACTTCTTAAGCAAAAGATAAAACTTTAGTTATTTTAT